GCTCGCGTAGCTTAAATTAAAGCATGGCACTGAAGATGCTAAGATGAATCCTAAAAAATTCCACAAGCATAAAGGTTTGGTCCTAGCCTTACTATCAGCTTTAACCCTACTTACACATGCAAGTCTCCGCAGCCCCGTGAGAATGCCCCCAAATTCCCGCACGGAAATAGGGAGCCGGCATCAGGCACAAAACTTTAGCCCAAAACGCCTTGCTCAGCCACACCCCCAAGGGAACTCAGCAGTGACAAACATTAAGCCATAAGTGAAAACTTGACTTAGCCAGGGTTAAGAGGGCCGGTAAAACTCGTGCCAGCCACCGCGGTTATACGAGAGACCCAAGTTGATCCATATCGGCGTAAAGAGTGGTTATGGGTAAACAAAACTAAAGCAGAAAGCCCTTCAAACTGTCATACGCACCCAAGGGCCAGAAATTCACTCCACGAAAGTAGCTTTATTACTGCCTACCAGAACCCACGAGAGCTAGGGCACAAACTGGGATTAGATACCCCACTATGCCTAGCCATAAACCCTGATACCCCCATACAACCAGTATCCGCCAGGGAACTACGAGCATTAGCTTAAAACCCAAAGGACTTGGCGGTGCCTCAGACCCCCCTAGAGGAGCCTGTTCTAGAACCGATAACCCCCGTTCAACCTCACCACTTCTCGCCAATTCCGCCTATATACCACCGTCGCCAGCTTACCCTGTGAAGGAGAAATAGTAAGCAAAATGGAAACCTTCCAAAACGTCAGGTCGAGGTGTAGCATACGAAGTGGAAAGAAATGGGCTACATTACCTGACACAGGTTATTAACGAAAAGTCACCTGAAACGGTAACTCAAAGGTGGATTTAGCAGTAAAAAGGGAATAGAGCGCCCTTTTGAAGCCGGCCCTGAGGCGCGCACACACCGCCCGTCACTCTCCCCAACAACCAAACACCTAGATAAATAACACCACAAAACAAAACAAGGGGAGGCAAGTCGTAACATGGTAAGTGTACCGGAAGGTGCACTTGGAATAACTAGGACGTGGCCGAGATAGATAGGCAACTCTCTTACACTGAGTACACACCCATGCAAATTGGGTCGCCCTAAGCCAGAAAGCTAGCTCACAAAACCTTAAAAAATAAAAAACCAATTACTACGCACATAAAACACATCAACCAACCAAACCATTTGACCACCCCAGTATGGGCGACAGAAAAGGAATCCAACGAAGCCATAGACAAAGTACCGCAAGGGAAAGCTGAAAAAGAAATGAAAAAATACATCAAAGCACAAAAAAGCAGAGAATACCCCTCGTACCTTTTGCATCATGATTCAGCTAGTAACACACATGCAAAGAGACCTCTAGTTTGTGACCCCGAAACCCGACGAGCTACTCCGGGACAGCCTATTTAGAGCCAACCCGTCTCTGTAGCAAAAGAGTGGGAAGATCCCCGAGTAGAGGCAAAAGACCTACCGAGCCGGGTTATAGCTGGTTGCCCAATAAATGAATAAAAGTTCAGCCCCGCATAGCCCTCCTCACAATAGTTTATACTATAAAAGACAATAGAGCTACAACAACGGGAGTTAATCAGAGGAGGTACAGCTCCCCTGATAAAGGACACAACCTTACAAAGAAGATTAAGGAATATACTTAATTAAGGCCACAGGTCTCAGTGGGCCTGAAAGCAGCCACCTGTCCAGAAAGCGTTAAAGCTCAGACCAAAATAAGCCCATTATTTCATTAAACACTCCAAAATCCCTATTACAAAAGGGCCCCCCTATGCACCCATAGAAGAGATTATGCTGAAACGAGTAACAAGAAGACCGAACTTCTCCCTGCACAAGTGTAAATCGAATTGGACCAACCACCGACAATTAACGAACCCAACAAAAGAGGGCCCTACACCACCGCCACTACGAGCCAAGAAAAACACGTCCCCCTTATCGTTAACCCCACACAGGAGTGCTAAACCAAGGAAAGACTAAAAGAAAAAAAAGGAACTCGGCAAACCCAAACCCCGCCTGTTTACCAAAAACATCGCCTCTTGATAACCATAGTATAAGAGGTCCCACCTGCCCTGTGACAAAGTTTAACGGCCGCGGTATCCTAACCGTGCGAAGGTAGCGCAATCAATTGCCTTTTAAATGAAGGCCTGTATGAATGGTATAACGAGGGTTTGACTGTCTCTTTTTTCCAGTCAGTTAAACTGATCTGTCCGTGCAGAAGCGGACATAAAAATACAAGACGAGAAGACCCTATGGAGCTTTAGACATAAACCAACCATGAAAAACAGTCCTATAAACACACCCTAAACACCCATGAATCTGGCATAATGTCTTAGGTTGGGGCGACCACGGAAGAAAACAAAGCTTCCAAGCAGACAGGGTTTACCCTGAAACCAAGAGTCACAGCTCTAAGTCACAAAATCTTTGACTGAAATGATCCGGCTACCTGCCGATTAACGAACCAAGTTACCCTAGGGATAACAGCGCAATCCTCTTCCAGAGTCCATATCGACAAGAGGGTTTACGACCTCGATGTTGGATCAGGACATCCTAATGGTGCAGCCGCTATTAAGGGTTCGTTTGTTCAACGATTAAAGTCCTACGTGATCTGAGTTCAGACCGGAGTAATCCAGGTCGGTTTCTATCTGTAAAACACCACTCCTAGTACGAAAGGACCGGAGTGGAAAGGCCCATGTCTAAAACAAGCCTTCAATCCACCTGTTGAAAACAACTAAAACAGGCAAAGATAAACACCATAAAGGCCCAAGAAAAGGGCCTCAATTATTCGCGCTAGGGTGGCAGAGCCCGGTAAATGCAGAAAGCCTAAGCCTTTCATCCCGGAGGTTCAAATCCTCCCCCTAACTATGTTAAACACCTTTATTGTTCACATTATTAACCCCCTAGCCTACATTGTACCCGTTCTACTAGCAGTAGCCTTCCTAACATTAGTCGAGCGCAAAGTACTAGGATATATACAACTACGAAAAGGACCAAACGTTGTAGGGCCATATGGTCTTCTTCAACCCATCGCCGACGGAGTAAAATTATTTATTAAGGAGCCCGTACGACCCTCCACTTCATCCCCATTTTTATTCTTAGCCACCCCCACTTTGGCGCTTACCCTAGCACTCACCCTATGAGCCCCCCTCCCCATACCATACCCAGTCACAGACCTAAACTTAAGCATACTATTTATTCTAGCACTATCAAGCCTAGCTGTCTACTCCATCCTAGGGTCAGGATGAGCATCAAATTCTAAATACGCCCTAATTGGTGCACTACGAGCAGTAGCCCAAACCATCTCATACGAAGTAGCATTAGGACTAATCCTGCTCTCAACTATTGTCTTTACTGGGGGCTTTACCCTAACAATATTCAATATTACACAAGAAACTATTTGACTTCTGGCCCCTGCATGGCCTCTAGCAGCAATATGATTCGTCTCCACCCTAGCCGAAACAAACCGAGCCCCATTTGACTTAACCGAAGGAGAATCCGAATTAGTCTCAGGGTTTAACGTAGAATACGCAGGCGGCCCATTCGCCTTATTCTTCCTCGCAGAATACGCCAACATCTTATTTATAAACACCCTCTCAGCCATTTTATTTATAGGCGCCACCAACCTGCCCATACTGCCAGAACTAACCACCATTAACATTATAACAAAAGCTGCCCTATTGTCTGCCTTATTTTTATGAGTACGAGCCTCCTACCCACGATTCCGATATGATCAGCTAATACATCTTGTATGAAAAAATTTCCTACCACTTACACTTGCACTTATTTTATGACATACCGCCATTCCACTCGCCACCGCAGGCCTCCCCCCTCAATTATAAAGGAACTGTGCCTGAACGCCTAAGGGACACTTTGATAGAGTGAACCACAGGGGTTAAACTCCCCTCAGCTCCTTAGAAACAGGGGAATCGAACCCCTCCCACAGAGATCAAAACTCTGAGTGCTTCCTCTACACCACTTTCTAGTAAGGTCAGCTAAATAAGCTTTTGGGCCCATACCCCAAACATGTTGGTTAAAACCCTTCCCATACTAATGAACCCCTTTGTACTTAGCATGCTCCTTATTAGCCTAGGACTTGGAACCACTCTAACCTTTATAAGCTCTCACTGACTGCTGGCATGAATGGGGCTAGAAATCAACACCCTAGCCATTATTCCCCTGATAGCCCAAAAACACCACCCACGAGCAGTAGAGGCTACAACCAAGTATTTTCTTATTCAAGCAACAGCGGCCGCTATAATCCTGTTCGCCGCCACTACCAATGCATGACTCCACGGCCAATGAGACATTAACCAAACACCTCACCCCCTCACCTCAACCATAATAATAACAGCCCTAGCATTAAAAGTAGGATTAGCACCTCTTCATCTATGGTTACCAGAAGTCCTACAAGGAATCACCCTTACAACAGGACTAATCTTATCTACTTGACAAAAACTAGCTCCCCTGGCCCTTATCTTACAAACAGCAAACAACGCCCACCCTCACCTGCTCACCATACTAGCCTTATCCTCGGCCCTCGCAGGAGGATGAGGAGGCCTAAACCAAACCCAAATACGAAAAATCCTAGCCTACTCATCAATCGCCCACCTTGGCTGAATAATCCTAGTCTCCCAAATAGCCCCACAAATAACCTTAATTGCTTTAGCTATATACATTATTATGACCACCGCAGCCTTCCTTATACTAAACAATGTTAACTCAACAAAAATCATCACCCTAACTTACACCTGGACCAAAGCCCCCCTACTCACAACCATCACCTGCTTAGTTCTACTCTCCTTAGGAGGACTCCCACCACTAACTGGTTTCATGCCAAAATGACTTATCATTCAAGAACTAACCAACCAAGGGCTAGCCCTAACAGCAACCATCATAGCACTCACCGCATTACTCAGCCTATACTTCTATCTCCGCGTAAGCCATGCCCTAACACTCACCCTTTCCCCACAAACCACCAACGCATCCACCCCCTGACGCACCAACAACAAACTGCCCACCCTGGCACTAGCCACAGCCGCCATTCTAGCAACGTGCCTACTACCCATCACCCCAACAATTCTCACCTTAATAACCTAGAGACTTAGGATAACACCAGACCATGAGCCTTCAAAGCTCCAAGTAGGAGTGAAAACCTCCTAGTCCCTGATAAGACTTGCAGGATTCTATCCCACATCACCTGAATGCAACTCAAACACTTTAGTTAAGCTAAAGCCTTTCTAGACGGGAAGGCCTCGATCCTACAATCTCTTAGTTAACAGCTAAGCGCCCCAGCCAGCGAGCATCCGTCTACTTTCCCCGCCGTGTCAGAGAAAGGCGGGGAAAGCCCCGGCAGGCGTTAGCCTACGTCTTTGGGTTTGCAACCCAACATGAACTTCACCACAGAGCTTTGGTAGAAAGAGGATTTAAACCTCTGTACTCGGAGCTACAATCCGCCGCCTGATCCCTCAGCCAGCCTACCTGTGGCAATCACACGTTGATTCTTTTCAACCAACCATAAAGATATTGGCACCCTGTATTTAGTATTTGGTGCCTGAGCAGGAATAGTGGGGACAGCCCTAAGCCTTTTAATCCGGGCAGAGCTTAGTCAGCCCGGAGCACTTTTAGGGGACGACCAAATCTATAATGTAATTGTTACTGCTCATGCATTTGTAATGATTTTCTTTATAGTAATGCCCATCCTAATTGGCGGATTCGGAAATTGATTAGTCCCACTTATGTTAGGGGCACCAGATATGGCATTCCCTCGAATAAACAATATGAGCTTCTGGCTCCTCCCTCCCTCATTTCTTCTTTTACTGGCTTCGTCCGGAGTCGAGGCGGGTGCAGGAACCGGGTGAACCGTCTACCCCCCCTTGGCAGGAAACTTAGCCCATGCAGGAGCATCAGTAGACCTCACCATCTTTTCACTCCACCTGGCAGGTATCTCCTCAATTCTAGGGGCTATCAACTTTATTACCACAATTATTAACATGAAACCGCCTGCGATTTCACAATATCAAACACCCCTATTCGTCTGAGCTGTGTTAATTACAGCAGTACTTTTACTCCTATCTCTTCCGGTACTAGCTGCTGGGATTACAATACTTCTCACAGACCGAAATCTAAACACTACCTTCTTCGACCCCGCGGGAGGCGGCGACCCCATTTTATACCAACATCTCTTCTGATTTTTCGGACATCCCGAAGTCTATATTTTAATTCTCCCTGGCTTTGGAATTATCTCCCATATTGTAGCCTACTATGCAGGCAAAAAAGAACCCTTTGGGTATATGGGCATAGTATGAGCCATAATGGCCATTGGACTTCTAGGGTTCATTGTTTGGGCCCACCACATGTTTACAGTGGGAATGGATGTCGATACACGAGCCTATTTTACATCAGCAACAATAATCATTGCCATTCCAACTGGTGTGAAAGTATTCAGTTGGCTTGCCACTTTACATGGCGGTGCCATCAAATGAGAGACCCCCATACTTTGAGCCTTGGGATTTATTTTCTTATTTACAGTCGGGGGCCTTACAGGAATTGTACTAGCCAACTCATCACTTGATATTGTCTTACATGACACATACTATGTAGTAGCACACTTCCACTACGTGTTGTCAATGGGTGCCGTATTCGCCATTGTAGCAGCATTCGTACACTGATTCCCCCTATTTACAGGATTCACTCTACACAGCACCTGAACAAAGATCCACTTTGGAGTTATGTTTGTAGGAGTTAATCTCACCTTCTTCCCACAACATTTCTTAGGGTTAGCAGGAATGCCTCGGCGCTACTCCGACTACCCGGATGCATATACCCTTTGAAACACGGTATCTTCAATTGGGTCACTGATCTCTCTCGTAGCGGTTATTATATTCCTATTTATTATCTGAGAAGCATTCGCTGCCAAACGAGAGGTAGCATCAGTAGAACTAACTTCCACAAACGTAGAATGACTTCACGGATGCCCTCCCCCCTACCACACTTATGAGGAGCCAGCTTTTGTGCAAGTTAAATAACGAGAAAGGAGGGAATTGAACCCCCATAAGATGGTTTCAAGCCAACCACATAACCACTCTGACACTTTCTTAATTCGAGGCACTAGTAAAAAATTACCTTGTCTTGTCAAGACAAAATTGTGGGTGAGACCCCCACGTGCTTTAAACAGAGCTAAATGGCACATCCCTCACAATTAGGATTGCAAGACGCGGCCTCCCCTGTAATAGAAGAATTAATTCACTTCCACGACCACGCACTAATGATTGTATTCTTAATTAGTACCCTGGTCCTCTACACCATCGTAGCCATAGTATCCATTAAACTCACTAACAAATATATCTTGGACTCCCAAGAAATCGAAATTGTATGAACTATTTTACCTGCTGTAATTCTCATCATAATTGCACTACCCTCATTACGAATCCTTTACCTTATAGACGAAATTAATGACCCCCACCTAACAATTAAAGCCATGGGCCACCAATGATACTGAAGCTATGAGTATACAGATTACGAAGACCTGGGTTTTGATTCATATATAGTCCCCACCCAGGATCTTACTCCAGGCCAATTCCGACTTCTAGAAACCGACCATCGGATAGTAGTCCCAATGGAATCCCCAGTTCGAATTTTAGTTTCAGCTGAAGATGTCCTACATTCCTGGGCTGTCCCTGCCCTAGGAGTTAAAATAGACGCAGTCCCTGGGCGTCTAAACCAGACAGCCTTTATTACCTCTCGCCCTGGTGTGTTCTATGGACAGTGTTCTGAAATTTGTGGAGCAAACCACAGTTTTATGCCCATTGTTGTAGAAGCTGTCCCCCTAGAACACTTCGAAAACTGATCATCACTTATAATTGAAGACGCCTCACTAGGAAGCTAAAAGGGTATAGCGTCAGCCTTTTAAGCTGAAACTTGGTGACTCCGCCCCACCTCTAGTGACATGCCTCAATTAAACCCCGCCCCTTGATTTATAATCCTAGTCCTCTCATGACTTACTTTCCTTATTATTATCCCCCCAAAAGTCTTAGCCCACGAATTTAGCAACGAGCCCACTATTATGGGGGCCGAAAAACCAAAACCTGAATCTTGAAACTGACCATGATACTAAGCTTTTTCGACCAATTTATAAGCCCTACCTACATAGGAATCCCACTCATCGCACTAGCAATCATTTTGCCATGAACCCTCTACCCAACTCCAACAGCACGATGGATCAACAACCGATTACTAACCCTTCAAGGCTGATTTATTAATCGCCTAAGTCAACAAATCTTTCTACCAATCAACCAAGGGGGCCACAAATGAGCGGTCCTACTTACGTCACTAATAATCTTCCTTATTACCCTAAACATATTAGGATTGTTACCTTATACATTTACACCAACAACCCAGCTCTCCCTCAATATAGCATTCGCTGTACCACTATGGTTAGCCACTGTTATTATTGGGATGCGACACCAACCAACTGCTGCACTAGGCCACTTACTACCAGAAGGAACCCCAACGCCTTTGATCCCAGTACTAATTATTATCGAAACCATCAGCCTATTCATCCGTCCCCTTGCACTAGGCGTTCGACTAACTGCTAACCTTACCGCAGGGCACTTACTAATTCAATTAATTGCAACAGCAGCATTTGTGTTACTCCCAATAATACCAACCGTTGCAATCTTAACAGGCACTGTACTCTTCCTACTTACACTCTTAGAAGTTGCCGTAGCAATAATTCAAGCATACGTGTTTGTACTACTACTAAGCCTCTATCTACAAGAAAACGTCTAATGGCCCACCAAGCTCATGCATTCCACATAGTAGACCCCAGCCCCTGACCCCTTACTGGCGCAGTAGGCGCCCTGCTACTTACATCTGGCACCGCAATCTGATTCCACTTTCACTCAACAACCCTTGCAACATTAGGATTTATTCTAACAATCCTTACCATATACCAATGATGACGGGACATTGTTCGAGAAGGAACATTCCAAGGACATCACACCCCCCCTGTCCAAAAAGGCCTTCGATATGGGATAATTTTATTTATTACATCAGAAGTATTTTTTTTCGCAGGGTTTTTCTGAGCATTCTACCACTCCAGCTTAGCCCCAACCCCCGAGCTAGGGGGCTGCTGACCCCCTACGGGCATCACAACCTTAGACCCATTTGAAGTCCCCCTGCTTAACACAGCAGTTCTCCTAGCATCAGGAGTTACCGTTACATGAGCTCACCATAGCCTAATAGAGGGGGAGCGAAAACAAGCCATCCAGTCCCTCACACTGACAATTCTATTAGGCTTTTACTTCACCTTCCTGCAAGGCATAGAATATTACGAGGCCCCGTTTACCATCGCAGATGGAGTTTATGGCTCAACATTCTTTGTGGCCACGGGATTCCACGGACTGCACGTAATTATTGGCTCAACCTTCTTGGCCATCTGTCTTCTACGCCAGATTCTCTACCACTTCACCTCAAACCACCACTTCGGTTTTGAAGCCGCTGCCTGATACTGACACTTCGTTGACGTAGTATGACTATTCCTATATGTCTCTATCTACTGATGAGGATCATAATCTTTCTAGTATAAAGACAATACAAATGGCTTCCAACCATTTAATCTTAGTTTAAATCTAAGGAAAGATAATGAACCTAATTACAACAGTTCTAATAATCGCAATCACCCTATCTATGCTGTTAATAACAGTATCATTCTGACTTCCCCAAATGACCCCGGACGCAGAAAAACTCTCCCCCTACGAATGCGGATTTGACCCTCTAGGCTCTGCCCGTCTCCCCTTTTCAATACGATTCTTCTTAGTAGCAATCCTCTTCCTGCTTTTTGACCTAGAAATCGCTCTACTTCTGCCACTTCCCTGAGGAAATCAACTTCTTGAACCAAAATATACCATACTCTGAGTAACCGCCGTAATCGGCTTACTTACACTAGGACTAATTTACGAATGACTTCAGGGAGGCCTAGAGTGAGCCGAATAGAGGATTAGTCCAATCAAAGACTTCTAATTTCGGCTTAGACAATTATGGTGAAATTCCATAATCCTCTTATGACCCCCACACACTTCAGCTTTACTACAGCATTTATCCTAGGCCTTATAGGAGTAGCATTTCACCGAACCCATTTACTGTCCGCCCTTCTCTGTCTAGAAGGTATAATACTATCACTTTTTATCGCCCTCTCAATATGATCCCTTCAAATAGGGACAACAAACTTCTTTCCGGCCCCAATAATGCTGCTCGCTTTTTCAGCCTGTGAAGCCAGCGCAGGATTGGCCCTTCTAGTAGCAACCGCCCGAACCCATGGAACAGACCGGCTACAAAACTTAGACCTTCTACAATGCTAAAAATTCTTATCCCAACCCTACTATTATTTCCCACCATCTGATTAACGCCTAAAAAATGGCTGTGAACCGCTGCAATTTCCCACAGCCTCACAATTGCCTTACTAAGCTTCAACTGATTAAACTGGCCGTCAGAGACTGCATGAAACGCCTCAAGCAACTATATAGCAATTGACCCACTATCCTCCCCCCTCTTAGTACTCACCTGCTGACTACTACCATTAATAATTCTAGCCAGCCAAAACCACACCAAGGCGGAGCCAGTCTCCCGACAGCGTACCTATATTAGCCTCCTAGCCTCTCTCCAGGCCTTCCTTATCCTAGCATTCGGAGCTACAGAAATCATCATGTTCTACATCATATTTGAAGCCACGCTAGTCCCCACACTAATTATTATCACTCGTTGAGGTAACCAAGCAGAACGACTAAACGCAGGCACATACTTTTTATTCTACACCCTTGCAGGGTCCCTTCCCCTCCTAGTTGCCCTCCTTGCTCTTCAAGCAACAACAGGAAGCCTATCGATATTAACACTTAACTTCAACCAACCCCTTACCTTAATTTCATGAGGCGACAAACTATGATGAGCTGCCTGCCTACTAGCATTTTTAGTTAAGATGCCCTTATACGGAGTCCACCTGTGACTCCCGAAAGCACATGTAGAAGCACCAATTGCCGGATCTATAGTACTAGCTGCGGTGCTCCTCAAGCTAGGTGGCTACGGGATAATTCGCATCACACCAATCCTAGACCCCCTCACAAAAGACATGGCCTATCCTTTTATTGTCCTAGCCCTATGGGGTATCGTAATAACAGGGACAATTTGTTTGCGCCAAACGGACCTTAAGTCTTTAATCGCTTACTCATCCGTCAGCCATATGGGCTTAGTAGCAAGCGGCATCCTTACTCAAACACCATGAGGCATAACTGGAGCCATTATCCTCATAATCGCTCACGGGCTAACATCCTCAGCGCTATTCTGCTTAGCCAACACAAACTATGAACGAACTCACAGTCGAACCATAGCCCTTGCACGAGGCATACAATTACTATTCCCTTTGACCGCAACCTGATGGTTTATTGCTAACCTAGCTAACCTAGCCCTACCACCTCTCCCTAATTTAATAGGGGAAATAATAATTATTACAACAATATTCAACTGATCCCCCTGATCCATTGTACTTACCGGACTAGGAACACTAATTACTGCAGGCTACTCCTTATACATATTCCTCATAACTCAACGAGGACAAACCCCCACCCACATCACCGCACTCCCCCCCTATCACACCCGAGAGCATCTCCTAATCATACTCCACCTCGTCCCAATTATTCTTCTCACCCTTAAACCAGAACTCATATGAGGGTGATTCTACTGCAGACGTAGTTTACTAAAAACGTTGGATTGTGATTCCAAAAAAGGGGGTTAAAATCCCCTCGTCTGCCGGAGAAAGGCCTGCGGCACCAGAGACTGCTAATCTCTTTCCCCATAGTTAAAATCTGTGGCTCTCTCGCGCTCCTGAAGGATAACAGTTATCCGCTGGTCTTAGGAACCAAAAACTCTTGGTGCAAATCCAAGCAAGAGCTATGCAAACCACACTTGCCATAACATCCTCTCTCGTACTTATTTTTATTCTCCTTTTATACCCACTTGTCTCGACGATAACCCTAACCCCAACAAAAACAGACTGAGCAACCACTCATGTAAAAACCGCAGTAAGCACTGCATTTTTAATTAGCCTCCTACCAATATTTATTTATATAGATCAGGGACTTGAAATTATCGTAACAAACTGACACTGAATAAACACATCAACATTTAACATCAACATCAGCCTAAAATTTGACCACTACTCAATTATTTTTACACCCATTGCCCTGTACGTAACATGATCTATTCTAGAATTTGCCACATGATACATGCACGAAGATCCCTACATAAACCGATTCTTCAAGTACCTTTTAACATTCCTTATTGCAATAATTATTTTAGTTACAGCCAATAATATATTTCAACTGTTTATTGGGTGAGAAGGAGTGGGAATTATATCATTTCTCCTTATCGGATGATGATATGGCCGAGCTGACGCAAACACCGCCGCCCTACAGGCTGTCATCTATAACCGAATTGGGGATATTGGACTTATTATAACAATAGCCTGATTTGCTACCAAGCTGAACTCCTGAGAAATACAACAAATCTTTTCTCTACCACATAATTTAAACACGACCCTCCCAGCCCTAGGACTAATTATTGCTGCAACTGGCAAATCAGCGCAATTCGGACTACACCCCTGACTCCCCTCTGCAATAGAAGGCCCCACCCCAGTTTCCGCCTTACTGCACTCAAGTACTATAGTAGTGGCTGGAATCTTCCTTTTAATCCGCCTTCACCCATTCATAGAATCCAACCAAGCAGCCCTCACTATTTGTTTATGCTTAGGAGCATTAACCACGCTATTTACCGCCACATGTGCCCTTACCCAAAACGACATCAAAAAAATCGTAGCATTCTCAACCTCCAGCCAATTAGGCTTAATGATAGTCACAATTGGCCTCAACCAACCACAACTAGCCTTTCTTCACATCTGCACACACGCATTCTTTAAAGCGATACTATTCTTATGCTCAGGATCAATTATTCACAGCCTTAATGATGAACAAGACATCCGAAAAATAGGAGGCCTCCACAACCTTGCACCATTTACCTCAACATGTATAACTATTGGAAGCCTAGCCCTTACAGGGACGCCCTTCTTAGCAGGCTTCTTTTCAAAAGACGCAATTATTGAAGCTTTAAACACCTCACACCTCAACGCCTGAGCCCTAGTCCTCACCCTTATTGCAACCTCATTCACAGCCGCCTATAGCCTGCGAGTAATCTTCTTCGTATCTATGGGCACTCCACGATTCCTTCCCCTGTCACCCATTAATGAAAACGACCCAAAAGTAATTAACCCAATTAAACGACTCGCTTGAGGAAGCATTATCGCAGGGCTTGTTTTATCATCCAATATCACACCTATTAATACCCCAATTATAACAATACCCCCCCTACTAAAATTAGGGGCCCTCATCGTTACATTGATCGGACTACTAACAGCTATAGAACTCGCTAAACTGACCTCAAAACAAGTAAAAATTACCCCTAACATTAAACTTCACAACTTCTCTAATGTCTTAGGATACTTTCCAGCTATTATTCACCGCTCCGTGCCCAAAATTAGCCTTATTATTGGACAGACACTAGCCAACCAGCTAGCTGACCAAACATGACTAGAAGCATCCGGCCCAAAAGGGATCTCATCCACACAACTTAAGATATCTACACTTACAAGCGACACCCAACAAGGAATAATCAAAACATACCTAACCACATTCCTCATTACACTTGCACTAGCCACACTTCTAGCCCTTAATTAAACAGCCCGCAAAGCCCCCCGACTAGCCCCACGAACAAGCTCCAGCACCACAAACAAGCTCAACAACAAAACTGAGGCACAAACTACTAACAATCCCCCTCCAAGAGAATATATTACCCCCACACCACCTACATCCTCAGACAGCACAAAAAACTCTTTACAGGCACCCACTATGGGCAGTAAATAGTCATGCCACCCCCCACCAAAACACCCAACAGCAACACTCACTCCAACCAAGTAAAAACTCACATACTCCAGTACCGACACATCCCATCAACCTTCAGGATGAGGCTCAGCTGCCAAAGCAGCTGAATAAGCAAACACAACAAGCATGCCTCCTAGATAAATCAAAAAAAGCACAACCGCTAAAAAAGAAGCACCACATCCCGCTAAAATAGCACATCCAGCCCCTGCAACCACAACTAATCCAAGAGCTGCAAAATATGGCGCCGGATTTGATGCAACCCCTACTAACCCTAAAACTAATAAAAACAACCACGCACAAAAAAGATAAGACATAATTTTTACCTGGACTCTAACCAAGACCAATGACTTGAAAAACCATCGTTGTTATTCAACTATAAAAACCCCTAATGGCAAGCCTACGAAAAACCCACCCCCTGCTTAAAATTGCTAACGACGCAGTAGTCGACCTACCAGCCCCATCGAACATTTCTGTATGATGAAACTTTGGTTCACTACTAGGATTATGCCTAGCAGCACAAATCCTCACAGGACTATTCTTGGCCATACACTACACCTCTGACATCGCCACCGCATTTTCATCCGTAGCCCACATCTGCCGAGATGTAAATTATGGCTGACTCATCCGAAATATACATGCAAATGGGGCATCATTCTTCTTCATCTGCATTTACGCCCACATTGCACGAGGGCTCTACTATGGCTCATATCTATACATAGAGACATGAAACATCGGAGTTATCCTCCTTCTCCTAGTAATAATAACTGCCTTCGTTGGGTACGTTCTACCTTGAGGACAAATATCATTTTGAGGTGCAACCGTAATTACAAACCTATTATCCGCATTCCCCTACATCGGAAACGAACTTGTCCAATGAATCTGAGGAGGATTCTCTGTTGACAACGCCACCCTAACCCGATTCTTTGCCTTCCACTTTTTATTTCCATTCGTAATCGCAGGCGTTACAATTCTACATCTCCTGTTCCTCCACGAAACAGGATCAAATAACCCAGCAGGATTAAATTCTGATGCAGATAAAATTGCATTTCACCCCTACTTCTCGTACAAAGACCTACTAGGATTTGTAGTAATACTACTAGCACTAACCTCTTTAGCTCTGTTCTCACCGAACCTTCTAGGAGACCCTGACAACTTCACCCCAGCAAACCCCCTAGTCACACCCCCACATATTAAACCAGAATGATACTTTCTCTTTGCATACGCCATTCTACGATCCATCCCCAATAAACTAGGAGGAGTCCTAGCACTACTATTTTCAATCTTAGTGCTAATAGTCGTACCCATTTTACACACCTCTAAACAACGAGGACTGACGTTCCGACCAATCACACAATTCTTATTCTGAACCCTAATTGCAGATGTAGTCATCTTAACATGAATCGGAGGAATACCCGTCGAACACCCCTTCATCATCATCGGCCAAATCGCATCGGTGCTATATTTCGCCCTGTTCCTCGTTTTCACCCCCCTAGCAGGATGATTGGAGAATAAAGCCCTAAACTGAAACTGCCCTAGTAGCTTAAAAGTCAAAGCGCCGGTCTTGTAATCCGGAAACGAAAGTTAAAATCTTCCCTAAGGCCCAGAGGAAGAGAATCAAACTCCCGCCACTAGCTCCCAAAGCTAGCATTCTGAATTTAAACTACCCTCTGAATTTTAATAATATGTTTTCCAAGGCCCCAACTAATAGTACACTAAAATGTACTATACACCACCTCCGATTTTAAATACATAATCATAAATAATGTACGCTTACATATATGATATAGTACATACTATGCATTATATTACATACATATATGATATAGTACATACTATGCATTATATTACATACATATATGATATAGTACATACTATGCATTATATTACATACATATATGATATAGTACATACTATGCATTATATTACATACATATATGATATAGTACATACTATGCATTATATTACATACATATATGATATAGTACATACTATGCATTATATTACATACATATATGATATAGTACATACTATGCATTATATTACATACATATATGATATAGTACATACTATGCATTATATTACATACATATATGATATAGTACATACTATGCATTATATTACATACATATATGATATAGTACATACTATGCATTATATTACATACATATATGATATAGTACATACTATGCATTATATTACATACATATATGATATAGTACATACTATGCATTATATTACATACATATATGATATAGTACATACCTGGGTTAGGTATAAAAATGAATCTAAATTACATTAAAATTAAAATAACTAATAATGACATAGGACTTAACAAGTAAAATTAATATTAAGACATACATAAACCATAATACTTAAAATTCAAGAATAATTGAACAACCAATTAAAGAATGAGTAATCCCCATCAAATTGTACTCCATACTTTTGATGCATAAACTCAACATAAGTTGATATAAAACATTATAACCCAATAAGAGACCAGCAACCAATTTAAATAAAGCCATATCATGAATGATAAGATCAGGGACAACTATTGTGGGGGTTTCACAGAATGAACTATTCCTGGCATTTGGTTCCTACTTCAGGTCCCCACTTTCCTTTAATCCCCTAGTATATGCGCGTTTGCGCATAAGTTAATGGTGAAGTACTAACTCCTCTTTACCCCCCATGCCGAGCGTTCACTCCACCGGGCATCTGGTATTTTTATTTCGGCTTACTTTCACTTGGCATTTGACGGGGTCCTTCCTAATGTTATTGAATTAAGGTTGAACATTTTCCTTGCTTGCAATTTCTAAATGTTCAATACTTCATCAACATTGACAGAAGGTTTGCATAACTGATATCAAGAGCATAAAGTATCACTCTTTACTCCACAATACCCTATTACAGTGCCCTCCCTGCCTTCGAAATTTTGCCTTTTTCGCGCGTATAAACCCCCTTTCCCCCTACGACCCGGACAAGTCTATTTTCATCTGTCAAACCCCGAAACCAGGAAAGACCCGACCAGTGTCGTCTAGCAAGTTCCGTTTATGTGCTAGTCTTATAGTGTTGCAAAAACGCAATTTCGTTTA